TCTCAGACGAGCTAGAGCACGAGTAGAGGCTATCAATGTGATTTCGTAACTATAACCCGTTGGCGGTGCGCCCGAATAATCAAAAGAAAAACTTCTGTATAAACAGAAATTCTGTTTATACACTTTATTTTTTAATTCTGCCAATTGACTAGAATCATAAATGGAATCGGATTCTATCTAATACAACGAAAAATTTTCAAATTCAACAATGAACTAGAGAAAGAGAAATAGAATGGAATGGAAAATATCAAAAATCAATAAAATTAAGGCGGCTAGAAAAACTTATTAGATACCATGGATTCGGATATCTAATAAGTTATACCTACTATTGGATTTGAACCAATGACTCCTGCCGTATGAAAGCAATACTCTAACCACTGAGTTAAGTAGGTCAGTTAGAATCAAAAAGAGAAAGAAATGGAACCCATCACATCGATGGATTATAAATGTAATATTATTTATAAGCAATACCGATCAAAGAGATAAAAGTTGGATCATGTAATATTCATCTTGACAAGAAATTATTGACATGATAAAATATATATCACAAGCAAAAGGGCTATAGCTCAGTTAGGTAGAGCACCTCGTTTACACGCGCGCCGATGTTTTTTCAGAGGAGTACATTATGGAATCAAACAACTTATTGAGAAGTTGATGTCTTACTCCATGACTTTTAGGGAACAAGAGAACAATAGCCTGACAAAAGATTCGGTCCAATTTAGGTGCCCCTTTTCTATTTATATTTTTAGATTTTAGGCAACCAATAGAACCCATTATTGATTTAAGATATTGATAAGGGGAATACTAACTCTATTCAATGCTAGGCATAATGAGTATAAAGACCTCAAAAAATTCTTTTTTCGTCCTATCTTATGAACTTTAAGGTGTATGAAGTTTCATATTGGATTTTTTAAATAAAAGGGGGGCGATGGAGACTTCATTTAACTTAGGTTGATCTAAGCCAAAAGCAAACCTACGTCAGGATAACCTTCTTTGAAACACTTCGGTAGTGCTCTCAGATCGGAATCCAAATAAGAAATCAGAGCACATGGAGCCATCTTCTTATCTTCTTGTCAAGAGAATTATGGTAGACTAACTGATTATTTATATCAGTTAATGGAAGAGCCCAATGCAAAAAAATGCATGTTGGGTCTTTGAAACAGTTCGAATCATTTTGAGAATAATCAGTTTGATCTGTTTTACCGAGAAAGTCTACGGTTCGAGTCCGTATAGCCCTAAAAAAAATGAAATAAAATTCAAATACAAAGATACAAAGACAAAAATTGTATAGTTTTTATTTCTTCATTATTGTATTGTTTGTAACTAGCCACTTGCAATTGCTTGGTTTATCGAAAAACGAAAAAAAAAGCATTCTCATAAGCTTGCTCGCAGGAATCATTCAGGATAGAGTATAAAGCCGAAATCAAAAAAAGTGCACTTCAATAGAACCAATAGCTATTTTTTTTTATCTTGTCTTGGCTAAACAAACCCAATTTTCTTTCCTAAGTCAATTACATTAGGAATTTTCCCTTTTCCTATCCGCAATCAAAAAGAGTTAGTGATACTTTTTTTCTTTGTCTTTGGGATACCCGCCTAAGCCTAATGAATTTTTGGAGTCAAAATCATGACACGAACTCATTTAAAAACAAATTCCAACCTAACTCAACAAAAATCAAATCTACTCGTAAGTTACACGGATTTAAAAACGACTTACTCTATTTATAGACAAGCTGGAGTTTGAAAAATTAGGATCTTTATTAACTTTCATTATTAACATTTAACATTGTAAAATGGGCTCTTCTTTATATTGCTATACTAGGTAAGGTATAGCAATAAAAGAAAGGAGTCTTTTATTGCCCTAACATTGAATTGCTAAATTGAATAATTAATAAATTGAATTAATATTATTGAATTAATAATTGAATTAATTTTAATTAATATATTTATATAAATTTCTAAATGAATATAGAAGTAGAATATAGAGAATAGAAATAGAATATATAGAATAGAAGTCGAATTTAGTTAATATAAGATCCTATTCCATTAATGTTTAATATTATTATTATTTATTATTATATTTTATTTTTATATTATATAGGTGGAGGTACTATATTACATATAGAATATAGTATTTTCTATTTTTATATAGATTTTATATGGATTGGTATTTTATTTAATTAGTATTTTATTCAAAATTCTATTTTGAATTCTTTTTTTTTTATAGATTTTTATAGAGAATCCGAAGTGAGATGAAAAATCGAGAAAAGAGTCTTATTTGTATAATCGAGAAAAGAGTCTTATTTGTATAAAGTATAAGAGCAAGATCAATATATATTTATAATTGATATCGAAATAAAAATAAAATTGAAGTAAATGGAACAATTCAAGTCGATGAATCTTGAAATGATACATGTACCACAGCAAACAAAACTAAGCAGTTCAATCAAAATAAATTGTTATTTTGACTAAACAGTTATGAATGAGTTGAAAATGAATTTCA